TTTAATAGCTATTTTGCTTCAATTTTTCTTATACAAATCATAAAATTGAAGATTTAGTTACGATTAGAAATACTCCCTTTTTTGTTTATCCATGGATCCTTTACTCATACTCAAAAAATTGGAAGTATTGATCCAATTAAAAATTAATTATGTTTCGTAATTTCATAATCCAATTTTTTTTTAATTTCTAATTGACTCTTTTGGATATAAATCACGAGAATGTCTATTCTTACTCTAATCTTTCATTTAGAGGTAAAGGATAAAATCCTTTTAAGAAATAAAGTTTTGAATCGGAATATTAATCAAACAAACCGAAGGTATCCTTTAACTATGTAAAGGATTAATGGAACGAATCACACTTTTACCACTAAACTATACCCGCTACAATGTGATTATTGTATATAAATGTATCTTTTGTCGAACAAAAAAATGGGTATTAATAATTAATAAGATAGGATCAGAAAAGAATGACGTGCTTTGGCTTTGTTCAAGGACCTATGAGATTAGGGAAAAAGGATTCAATTCATTTAAATAACTAAATAACACGTTTTTTTATTTTGATGGCGGTGCTTTGACATTGACAGATACGGCTCGATAAAAATACGTACCCCAAAACATAAAATTGTGCAAGAATATATGGTTCCATTGTTTCTTTTTTTTTTTATTCCATAACAAGCATTTTTGTTTAAAATAATAGTCATTGGAACAAAAAAAAAGGCCCGGCGAGGTACTGACCTGGCCAGGCCGTGGAATTTTAAAAAGCTCTTGCAGACGAAATCAAAGAGGTACTTTTTATATTATTTATATATTTCTTACTTATATAAATTACTACTATATATTTTATTTTTACTTATACTAACATATATTACTTATAATAACATATATTATTATTTTATTTAGTTATTTATAATTATATAGGTAATTAATAGGTAATTATATATATTAATATGAATTTATATTCATTGGAATAGTGGATTGGAGATATTTATTTCGAGCCCTTCTTACTTTATTTTTTACTTTATTTTATATCAATTATCAATGGAATTACTTTTTTCTATATATATTTTTATTTTTATATGTCTAGATAATTATATATCCATATAATAAACTAATAATAGAATAAAAATAATATAATAAAAGAAGAGGTATAAAAGAAAGACCCTTTTTTCAAACCTTACTTTTTGTGTAATGTAACATACTAATTATCCTTTTCAGATGGGGGAGATGGCTGAGTGGACTAAAGCGTCGGATTGCTAATCCGTTGTACGGGTTTTTCGTACCGAGGGTTCGAATCCCTCTCTTTCCGCTTCTGTCAATGACTTGGTATTTTTTTTTTATTTATCTTTCGAGTCTTTTTTTTTTATTTAATTTAATAGTTAAAGATGTGGAATAGATAAAATCCTAAGAACGTTTCAAAATCGATCAAAGAAAATAAAAACTTTCTTTTTTATTCGTCACGTCCAGGATTACGTCCTGGATCATTAGATAGGAATCCGAAGATAAAGAGAGAAACAAAGAATATCACTACTGTGTAAACAAATAGTTTGAGAGTAAGCATGACACAATCTCCAAGATCATTTTTTTTTTGAAAAAAAAAAGAGAATAGATTCTCCATTTTTATACCACATATATCTTATTTTGACACCAAGAAATGGTTTTTCTAAATCTAGAAATAGAAAATAATTTTTATCAATTCATTTATAATGGAATATGAGTCAAGTCTTTCATTATCCATTTTTTTTTCATACCCACAATATCTAATTTTGGGGGACTCTAATAAGTTCTTTCAATGTAAAAAAGGTCCGAATGCGGAAATGAGGTGATCCCCAGACTTTTTGTGGCGATACAAGAATTTCAATATTTGAATCAAAGTTTTATACTATAAAACAAAATTTATCTGATCTTATCATATCAATTGTTAGAATTTTTTTTAGAACAAATCATGAATTTTTCTAGGACAGTATTCAAGATCTCATCGAAAACTTACAGCAGCTTGCCAAACAAAAGCTAAGAGAAAAAATAGCAGAGGTATTATTGGCATAATATCTACGATTGGATTCAAAAAGGCATAGGCCTCGGGCAATTTGGCGAAGAAAAAACTATTTGAAGAAAGAGCAGAATTAAGCCAGATACAGATCAAACTAAAGATATTAAGCATAACAAACATTTTGTTCTTTGTTTTGTTCTTGAAGATAATTGTATTTATTTTGATTTTGATTGAGTTCTTAATAATATAATATAATGTTATTTTTTTTTTTAGTTTAAGTTATAGAAAAAAATGAGTAAAAACTCAAAATTAAAAAATAAAAAGAAGGTAGACCAAAAAACTTTTCTTTGATTTGAACTAACTCAATTAAAAATACTTCAATTCTAAAATGAAAAGAGAATAGAAGAAATCATACTTTCATACAATATCTTAATTGAATTATATGTAATGATCAATAAATTTCGTTTAATTTGATATCTAAATGTATCAAAATCCTAGTACCAATCTATTCTATAGATATTTGGACTATAATTGACGAACAACTAATAACAATATTAGTGTTTATTAATGTCGAATATAAATATAAAATGGGGCGTGGCTAAGTGGTAAGGCAACGGGTTTTGGTCCCGGTATTCGGAGGTTCGAATCCTTCCGTCCCAGAACATACCTATTATATATATCATATCATATCAGATTATATGTATTGTATTAGAATACATATTTTCTATCATAAGAAAAGATTGTCTTTTTTTTTTTTTTAACAACTTTCTGTTTTTTTATTAAGACTATAATCAAATATTTTTTGATTAAGACTATAATCAAATAATAAATAATATTATATAGAATATGAGAATATGATTCTTTTTTCATTATTATTCTTATAATGATTGATTCTTATCTTCTTATCTAAATTATATCTTTTTCAAAAATGGAATTGTATTCAAATAACACACAAATATAATTTTGTATCCAGGTAAGATGGGAGTATAGATCAAAAGAAGAGAAAAGGGTTTTAATTAAAAAAGCAAAATACGGAGACGGGCTTTTCATTGTATGCCTATCCCTCTTATATTGAAGTTCGTTAGTCATAAATAAAGAAAAAAAAAGCCTTACTTACGATATCCATTGGAATTTTAAATGCTGCATTCTAAGTGGTGCAGCCTGTTTATAATTTTTAAAATTATAAACACGGGTGTGTTTTTGATATTGGGGTACTAATTAACTTCAATCAATAATCTATAAGATTAGGATTATTTTTTGTGTTTTCTCTAATGAATAATTGTAAATCTATGTAACAATACAATTGAGACAAAGTTTATTATCTTATTCACTTTACCTTAGGTAAAGGTTTCAAAAAGATTATTGAATTTTTTCAAGTCACTTGAAGATTGAAGATGCAGATTAAAAAAAAAAGAACTTATTTGTGTTATTTATTATTTCGAATTTTTATATTAGAATTTCAAATTCTAATATAAAAATATATGGAGTTAAATTGAATTCTTGCTGAGACTTCTTCATAAACTACCTATTCATAAAAGTATAGATTACTATGTACTGATAGAACCAATGATTATTCATGATTCCATAATTGAATCAATTACATACTGGTTACAGAAACCTATTAGAAAAATGTTATGGTAAAACTTCGTTTAAAACGATGTGGTAGAAAGCAACGTGCGACTTGAAGGATATGGTCGGTTGTGGATTCTGACATCCGCCATTTTTTTATATTCATTATATAGGAATGAGGGTGCTTCTGGCTCGACATCGTTTATTCTGTTCCACTAGAAAAACCTCATTTTTTGGGGGTTGTGGTGTAAATAGTACATGATCATGATGGAGCTCGAGTAAAAAGTATTGATTCATTTTTTAGGGGTACGGATCTAGGGTTAGTGTTAATTAATAAGTTGAAACAACTTCGTAAGTATATTTTCGATATAGAAATCGAAAGGATCCAATTCTAGCAAGTTTAAAATTCATAAAGAAAATCGCTTGGAATTGGTAAAACTGTTTCGATCAAAAGTGTATCACGCGGGAATCAACCATTTGTATGATTCTTTGATAGAAAGAAATTACAAAAATGGTATGTTGCTGCCATTTTTTGAAATGATTAAAGATCACCGAAGTCATGTCTAAACCCAACGATTCAAGGGAACGATAAAGAATTCTGGAACAAGTAAATACCGTTTTCAGTTGTCTCAATAAATAGATCATAATGAAGAATCAAAAAAATTCTAAAGGATACAGACAAAAAATGCGTGGTTAGAGACCGCTCAATAAACGAAATGCCTAAAGGTTTTCTTTTGGGTTATTTGAAAATTATTCAACTTGAGTTATGAGGATGTGAATATGAATGATTTTTTTTCCTTTTTCAGACAATAATAAGAATAAGGAAAAGTACTTAAATCATAGTTTAATTGATTTGATTATTTTATGGATCTATTTAATATTAATTAAAAATTCTATACATAGACATAATTTAGAATTTTCTTGAGCCGTACGAGGCGAAAACTTCTTATACGTTTCTAGGGGGGGGGAGTATTATTCATCTACATCTATCCCAATGGGTGGTTTATCGAATCGTTGCAATTGATGTTCGATCCCGAAGAGAAGGAAGAGATCTTCGGAAAGTGGGTTTTTATGATCCGATAAAGAATCAAACTTATTTAAATGTTCCCGCTATTCTATATTTCCTTGAAAAGGGCGCTCAACCTACGGGAACTGTTCATGATATTTCAAAGAAGGCGGGAGTTTTTATGGAACTTTCCTTTAATCAACAGATGAAATTAAATTAATGAAATAAAAAAAAGGGGAGGGGGATGACTTGTATATAACTTTGTATAAACTTTTATATATTACTCCCCCTCTTTTGTTCTATTCCTACCCATTTATTATTACTACCACAAAATGTTGTCGTTATAGACGACAACATTTTTTTTTATTTTAGTTTTAGTAAGATAAATTCATCTAAGACAGATAAATAGAAACAAAAGAAAGTGAATAAATGAAGTAGTTGGATCTATAAATAGAAAATTTTATATTATTGCTAATTCAGGTTTTCGTTGAAACTTTAACTTTTTTATGAACTGAACAAATCAAATATCAAATAAAAAAAAACATGGTATGGTATTTAAGGTTGCTTTTTTTTACTTATATTGCTTGAGTAAACCCAAGCAAGATTTTTTTATACTTCTCTCCGAATTTTTTTTTACACCTATACCTTTTTGTATCTATCTTTATTATTTATGCAGTGTCAATTCAATACAAGTCATTCGTTTTTTTTTATTGATTTTGATTATAGTAATTCAATATCAATAAAATATTGAATTTAATAAGAAAATATTGAATCATTTTATATTTAAATTTATGGTTTTCTACATTATGTTCTTTTCTCAACATTCATATTGACAACAGTATATCAAACAAATATAATCCGATCGTGAATAAATGTATCTATTTCTCTGTCCTATAGACTTGGTTTTTTTTTTACTTTATTCAAATGATGGGTTCATTGGATTTGCTGGGATACAAGAAGTCTTTCTTTTTTTTTTAATAAAAAAAATGGATAAGATAATAATGTATAACATACGAACAAAATCTGTGGTAGTCGATCAATTTACATTTGATTTCTATTTTTATCTTAATCTATCTTCTTATTTTAGACGTCATTTTATTTGAATCTGATATGTTCATTTTTATGTTCAGAATCGCTTAGAAATATTTTGTCTATTTTAATATTTTGATTGGGTTGTGTAATTCAATCTCTTTTTTGATTCCTATTGGATCTATACATTTTGATTCGGGTTGCTAACTCAACGGTAGAGTACTCGGCTTTTAAGTGCGACTAGCATTTTTTAGACATTTGTATGAAGTAACGGATTCGTCGATACCATCGGTAGAGCTTTGTAAGACCGCGACTGATCCTGAAAGGAAGGAATGGAAAAAGCAGCATGTCGTATTAATGGAGAATTTTGAGAATATTTTATTCGTATCTTATCGGATCGATACAAAATCTTGTTTGAATTCTTGACGCGGAAAAAAAAAATAAAAAAAGATTAAAGTTGGATTAAGTGAATAAATGGATAGAGCCCTTTGGCTCCAATTCTAGGGAAACAAAAAAAGCAACGAGTTTCTGTTCTTAATTTGAATAATCACCCGATCTAATTAAACGTTAAAAATATATTAGTGCTTGATACGGGAAATGCTTTTACCATAAGTAGATTATCGATTTTTTTTTAATCCTAATTATTAGTAGATATTCTCCATTAGAGTGTGGGGATAAATGTGTAGAAAAGCAGTATATTGATAAATTATTTTTTTCCAAAATCAAAAGAGCGATTGGGTTGAAAAAATAAAGGATTTCTAACCATCTTGTTAGCCTATAATGAACATAAACCGATTTAATTAGATTTTAATTAGATGGAAAAAGAAAGGATAAAGAGTCCGTTGATAAGTCTTATCTGTTTCCGGGGTATCTATCTAGTCTTTTCTTACTATAATATCCTGTTTTGACTGTATCGTACTATGTGTCATTTAATAACCCAAGAAATCAAATCTCCTATCTCGGGTTTCAATCTAATTTTAAATAAATGGAGGAATTAAAAGGATATTTAGAACTAGATAGATTTAGGCAACATGACTTCCTATACCCACTTATCTTTCGGGAGTATATTTATGCACTTGTTCATGATCATGGTTTAAATCGATCCATTTTGTTGGAAAATTTAGTTTATGATAATAAATCTAGTTTACTAATTGTAAAACGTTTAATTACGCGAATGTATCAACAGAATCATTTGCTGATTTTCACTAATGATTCTAACCAAAATCCATTTTTAGGATACAACAAAAATTTGTATTCTCAAATTATATCAGAAGGATTTGCAGTTATTGCGGAAATTCCATTTTCTTTACGATTAATATCTTCCTTAGAAGGGGCACAAATCGTAAGATCTTACAATTTTCGATCCATTCATTCAATATTTCCTTTTTTAGAGGACAAATTCCCACATTTAAATTATGTGGCAGATGTACTAATACCCTACCCCATTCATCTGGAAATCTTGATTCAAACCCTTCGCTACCGAGTGAAAGATGCCTCCTCTTTGCATTTATTGCGGTTCTTTCTTCATGAGTATTCTAATTCTAATTGGAATATTGTTATTATTCCAAATAAAGCTATTTCTTTTTTTTCAAAAAGTAATTCAAGATTATTGTTATTCTTATATAATTCTCATATATGTGAATACGAATCTATCTTCCTTTTTCTCCGTAAACAATCTTCTCATTTACGATTAACATCTTCTGGAGTCCTTTTTGAGCGAATTTATTTACATAGAAAAATAATAAAACATCTTGTCGAAGTTTTTGCTAATGATTTTCCGGGCATCCTATGTTTCCTGAAGGATCCTTTCATTCATTATGTTAGATATCAAGGAAAATCAATTCTGGCTTCAAAAGATACGCCTCTTCTGATGAATAAATGGAAATATTACCTTGTCAATTTATGGGAA